ATGTAGCAGATAAAGTCATATTTCTGCACGGCCCGATCAATAGTTCAAGTCACACACTCCCATAATCCATTTTCTCTTCATAGAATTCCCTTCAACTTTTTATGTCAAAAAAATAATACAATATTGTGAAGTTGAAGGGAAAGATCCAAATACATGTCTTATTTTTTTAATAATCCATATTTATAGCAATAAAATACTATCGTTCCTTCACCAAGTAATAAGATAAATGAGTAATTACAAATATCTAGAATCTATATTATTTATAAGGGACCAGAAATACCTTGCTTACGTATCATTAGGAAATGCATTAACATAAATACGGCCGTAAGAAGAGGTAATACAAAAGTGTGTAAACTATAAAAACGAGTCAAAGTGGATTGTCCAACACTAGCACTTCCGCGTAATAATTCGACAAGAGGCGATCCTATTACCGGAATAGCGTCAGGTACACCTGTTACAATTTTGACTGCCCAGTAACCAATTTGATCCCAAGGTAAAGAATAACCTGTTACACCAAAAGATGCGGTCAATACACCCAGAACCACACCAGTAACCCAAGTTAATTCGCGAGGTTTTTTAAAACCACCGGTGAGGTATACGCGAAATACGTGCAGGATCATCATTAGGACCATCATACTTGCCGACCATCGATGAACTGATCGAATTAACCAACCAAAGTTAGCTTCAGTCATTATATATTGAACAGAAGCAAAAGCCTCAGTAACAGTTGGACGGTAATAAAAAGTCATAGCAAATCCCGTAGCTACTTGTACTAAAAAACAAGTAAGGGTAATTCCTCCTAGACAATAAAATATGTTGACATGCGGAGGAACATATTTACTAGTTATATCATCTGCAATCGCCTGAATCTCAAGACGTTCTTCGAACCAATCATAAACTTTATTGAGATAGGTAAACCAAGGTTACTCCCCCTCCAAGAACTGTATATGAGAATTTCATCTCGTACAGCTCAAACAAAAAAAGACCCAAATACTGATTGAAACGGATATGGAATATAAAGTTTTAAACTTCTCTTTCATTCAATATTATTTAAAGATATGAAAAAGTAAAAATGCAAAAGCTCTTCTTTGTGGTTAAATGCCAAAAAATCAAGTAAGCTCATTCGTCTTTATGTTGTGTTGATGATTACAGGCCTCTTGAATCTTCTAGATTACCTATCTTTATTGTCTTTTTTATTTGGTATTTGTTTTGTATGGAATGGGGATTTCTTCTTGTTTTCTTTATTATTGATAGGAATTCTCTTGTTAAGACCCTACTTAACTAATCAATTGAAACCTCAGATTCATACGAGAACCACGATAATTTAATGAAACCTTCAAAATCCAAAGTTCACTGAGTGAGAACCATTGGATCATCACTTATTCAATCAAAAAAATAGCTATAATGACTAAAAATAGAAAATACAAAGAAACGTTTGTCCTTTGATCCAAATAAGAGTTTAAAAGCAGAAAAAAATTTTGATTTATTAAAGTTTATACGATAGAACGTAAAGAAGTCCGGCTACGAGGTCTGAGTATTTAAGTATGAATCATAGTTCGAATACTTTGTGATCTATTTGATCTATTTCGTGCTCCAGATACTCGAATGAATATCCGACGAAGTAAAACCATCTTGATAAAGATGACAGACCCCATTCTCTGTACTATCCATAGGGTCAATTCTAACAAGTCACACACTCATATTCCGGAAATATACAATGCAGAAAAAAATTTCGCGGTCGAACTACCAAAGGAGAATAGGCTAAAATTTTGAGACTTACATACTTTACTTTTTTGTATCTCGCTAAAAGCTAGGACGTCAAGATTCTTCTGAGTCTAATTCACTGAAATTCCATCCAGTAGAACAGAAGAATTATAAATCTCCAAAATAATAGATAGGAATACCGCAAATAGAGCCATTGCAACACCCATCAAAGGCGTCGTTCCCCATCCAGGAGCTACTTTACCATATTCGGAATTCAATGGTTTCAATAACTTCCCTACAGTAGTGCTTCTTGGACCAGATCTAGAACTATCCTCAACAGTTTGTGTAGCCATAAATCTTATTTTGTATTCATTACGATCTGTTGACTTTGTATACCATTCCGTTGTAAATAAACGATCTTAGCATAGATCCATTGTGGTCTTTCAATTCTATAATAATGGAAACAGCAACCCTAGTCGCCATCTTTATATCTGGGTTACTTGTAAGTTTTACTGGGTATGCTCTATATACTGCCTTTGGGCAACCCTCTCAACAATTAAGAGATCCATTCGAGGAACACGGGGACTAGTTGACGTAATCAGCCTCCAAATATTTGGAGGCTGATTAGGTCAATGAAGCTAATGAAAAATTATTTTATTTTTTAGTTGAAATTTTAGGTGGTTCCCGAAAAAAAATAGCGAAAAAAATTATCCCTAAAGTGGATACTAAGAGAAATGTATAAACCAATGCTTCCATAAATTTGATCGTGGTTTACAATTATAGCTTTCATACCTGTTTTGTTTATCCCTCTGGATAAAGAAAGAAAGAAAAAGAGTCAAAGAAACGGCAGCGATTTAAATCAAGATTCCTACGGTACCCTACCCATTAAATCAAATCGCAAACAGAAATTAGAAGAAAAAAAGCAATGTTGCATCAGACTGCTTGTCGTTTTGTAGTTGGATCTCCAAGTTTTTGGAATGCCCCAAATTCCACTTGAGCATCCAAATCTGGATCAATACCAGCAAAAACATCTCTGAAGAGGGTTCTAGCACCATGCCAAATGTGTCCAAAGAAGAAAAGTAGAGCAAACGAAGCATGTCCAAAAGTAAACCAACCTCGTGGACTGCTACGAAAAACACCATCGGATTTCAAAGTAGCACGATCTAATTCAAAAATTTCACCTAATTGAGCCCGTCTAGCATATTTTTTCACAGTTGCGGGATCACTATAACTCACTCCATTGAGTTCACCACCATAAAACTCAACAGTTACACCTACTTGTTCGACACTATATTTGGATTCTGCCCTTCGAAATGGGACGTCGGCTCTAACAATTCCGTCTCCGTCTACCAAAACAACCGGAAATGTTTCAAAAAAAGTAGGCATACGGCGTACAAAAAGTTCACGCCCTTCTTTATTTCTAAAGACGGGGTGTCCTAACCATCCAACAGCTATTCCATCCCCATTGTCCATTGAACCCGCTCGGAATAACCCTCCTTTTGCTGGATTATTACCAATATAATCATAAAAAGCTAATTTTTCAGGAATTTTAGACCAAGCTTCTGATAAACTTTGATTTTCAGCCAATCCAGCACTAATTCTTCGATATATTTCTTGTTGAAAGTATCCCTGATCCCATTGATAACGAGTAGGACCAAACAATTCGATGGGAGTAGTTGCAGAACCATACCACATAGTTCCAGCAACAACAAAAGCTGCAAAAAAGACCGCAGCAATACTACTGGAAAGGACGGTTTCAATATTGCCCATACGTAATCCTTTGTATAGACGTTGAGGCGGACGAACACTAAGATGAAATAGGCCCGCTAATATCCCCAACGTCCCTGCTGCAATATGATGAGAGGCTATTCCTCCCGGAACAAAAGGGTCAAAACCCTCCACGCCCCACGCCGGGTTTACGGGTTGGACCTTTCCGGTTAGTCCATAAGGGTCCGATACCCATATTCCAGGACCATATAATCCTGTTACATGAAATGCGCCAAAACCAAAACAAGCCACTCCTGAAAGAAATAAATGAATTCCAAAAATCTTGGGCAAATCCAAAGAAGGTTTTCCTGTACGTTCATCACAAAAAATTTCTAGATCCCAATATACCCAATGCCAAATAGCTGCCAAGAAGCACAAGCCAGAAAACACGATATGTGCTGCGGCTACCCCTTCGTAACTCCAAAGACCCGGATTCGTTATAGTCCCTCCTGTAATATTCCAACCGCCCCAGGAATTGGTTATTCCTAAACGAGTCATGAAAGGTATAACGAACATACCTTGTCTCCACATTGGATCAAGAACGGGGTCGGAGGGATCAAAAACTGCTAATTCATATAGAGCCATCGAACCGGCCCAACCAGCAACCAGAGCAGTATGCATTATATGAACAGAAAGCAAACGACCGGGATCATTCAATACAACAGTATGAACACGATACCAAGGCAAACCCATGGAAATACCCCTTTCTCAAGGAAAAATAGACACTATGTAACTTTATTGCATTGGAAAAAATGATGCTACGGACCCCCCTTTTTAGGTAATTATTTCGGAGAAAGTATTAATATTTGTTCTATTCTGTTAGTAATAATGGAACAATTTGATTCATAGGAAAAAAGGGAAGCGGATCTATTCTATATCCGATAAGTACCAATACGCAATGGGGGTGAATTCTATTTTATATGAACCAAGATAGCTATTGTTGTTCATCATTCCGAAGCCCGTTCGTAAAAAATTTCCTTTATTTTTATTAAGTCTCTCTTACTTTACTTTTATTTTATATTTTATTTTAGCTTATTCAACTTATGTATTAAATATGATTAATTTAAATATGATTAATTTAATAAAGTAGGAAAAAAGGATAATAGTAGTAAAAAACGAAACCCCATTCTTACGTTTCCACATCAAAGTGAAATAGAGAACTTCATTCTCTTTTTTTTTTCATTTCATGCCTATTGGTGTTCCAAAAGTACCTTTTCGAAGTCCTGGAGAAGGAGATACATCTTGGGTTGACATATAGTGCGACTTGTCAGATATATTGGGCTATATGGGATTTCCCCATTTTCTCCCTCGATCGAGATATCCTCTGTTTCGCCCAAAAAGATTGATTGAATTATCAAAAATTTGTAACGCGAAGCGCAAAAAATAAAGTAGAATTAAATGCAGGGAGTATTTAGATTGATATTAGATTATCAAAACTTTTTTATGGTTTACGTGATCGGACTAATAAAATGAAGTATCCAGGCTCCGTTTAGCAAAAACCCAATTGATAATTAATATTTTTATAATTACTACTTATATGATATGCAAAATTATGATAAAAAATTCTATTAAAAACTAAAAAAAAAATTGAAACAGGGTGATCTAAAACTGTTGCTCAAATCAAATAATATAATGAAAAATTTGTTGACTATTTGACAGAAGACATGTGAAAGATATGAATTGAAAAAAAAATTGGAGTAGTAAAAAAAGACGCGGTATTTGGTTCATTTGTCCTATATGTGCAAATTCAAATCGGGCAAATTTTTCCTTTTACTCGGGGTAGAGCATAAACCTAAAAAATGGAATAAAAAAAAGGCAGAAGCCCATTCAGGAACAAGAAAAAATCATCGCCATTTCAACGGAATCTCGATGAAAAAAAAATATCAATGAATCCAGTGAGTCTGACAGGCTTAATCAATCGTTTTATTATTAGATTAATATCTAATAAAAGGGGCCAAAACTTCTTTTTTCTTTGACTTTTGTAAGCAAGCCCTTCCGTTATAAGTTAGAAAAAAAACAGGGGGGGTTGGAATCGACACATTGATTTTTTCACAATTTTTGTTGAACCGTATGCATCAAAAGGTGCCTGTACGGCTCCTAAGGAATAAAATTTTATCCTAATCAACCGACTTTATCGAGAAAGATTATTTTTTTTAGGCCAAGACGTTGATACCGAAATCTCTAATCAACTTATTAGTCTTATGATATATCTCAGTATAGAAAAGGATACCAAAGATCTTTATTTGTTTATAAACTCTCCTGGTGGATGGGTAATATCTGGAATGGCTATTTATGATACTATGCAATTTGTGCGACCCGATGTACAGACAATATGCATGGGATTGGCCGCTTCAATAGCATCCTTTATCCTAGTCGGGGGAGCAATTACCAAACGTATAGCATTCCCTCACGCTTGGCGCCAATGAGTTTTTTGATTTTCGAGAAAAAAAATACTATGCCTTCGCCATCGGAAATATGAATTAGTTAAGTAATAATAGCATGGCACTTCGAATTCGATATGAAATTTTTTAGATTAAAAAAAAAATGAGATTATATATTGAAAGAGTAGTATGAGATAAAGAAGGGGTTTTTCAAATGATATCGTACCTATTCGGGCACATCTCAGCGTCACAAACTTTGTTTTCACACCGGAAACTTATTTACAAAATAAAAAAAAAAAAAGACACTTTGGGATTGCTGAATCATAGACGAATAAAAAAAAATGATATATAAAGCAACGGAACCATCATAGTATTTTTTTAACTCCTACAAAAAAGAAGGATGGTAATTGGATGATTTCTGGATCTGTGTATAATACAACCTATGTATAATACAACCTATATTTGGTTTTCTTTCGCCAAAAGGAAAGTCAATTCCATTGTGGAGCCGTATGCAATGCACAAAAAAAGCCTGTACGGTTATTCAATTTTCTCTGTTTTTTGGTTATCTCGCCTCATTCTGCGAAATATCAGAACCTTTTTTATTCTATCATCAGGGTAATGATCCATCAACCCGCTAGTTCGTTTTATGAGGCACAAACGGGAGAATTTATCTTGGAAGCGGAAGAACTACTAAAACTTCGCGAAACCATCACAAGGGTTTATGTACAAAGAACGGGCAAACCTATCTGGGTTGTATCCGAAGACATGGAAAGGGATGTTTTTATGTCAGCAACAGAAGCCCAAGCTTATGGAATTGTTGATCTTGTAGCGGTTCAATAAACAATAGGAGCGATTTCATGCAAATCTACAATTTCTAAATTTTATATCTTTTTAGATTAAAGGTTTAGTTTCATATTCTCTTCAATATTAAAAAAATATATTGAAGAGAATCTTGAAGAGAAGTAATTCAGAATTAGCCGGTTAGAACTAATCTAAACCAGCCCATTATTTATATGATTCCGTATGCCAACCATTAAACAACTTATTAGAAATACAAGACAGCCAATCCGAAATGTCACGAAATCCCCAGCGCTTCGGGGATGCCCTCAGCGACGAGGAACATGTACTCGGGTGTATGTGCGACTCGTTTAGATCATAGACTGAGACACAAAAAGGAAATTCTTTTTGAAATATCAAGGATCAGTACCTGTGAATAAAATAGAATGGAGGAACTCGATTCATTATTTAAAAAAGATAGATCGTTCATATCTTCTATTGTGTCTGAAACTTATGGTTTACATTGGTGCAAATCCAATCAACTCCATTTTTTAGAAAACCCCCAATGATACCAAATGGTTATCCATTAAGCGGGGGAAATTCCATTTTTTATTAAAAAGAAAAAAGATTCCACTCTTGAAAGAAAAGAACGGACTAACAGGGTAAACGACCAAATCAATTTTAAAAATGAAATACCGTTACTGTATAAAGTGGATCTCAGTGTGAAAGACCTATTACTGGAATATTCATGGGGTAGAGCCAAAGAATGTGAATTGTACAAGTTACCAATAGTATTGATTAATTAAAAGAAGGAGCTCCGGTGTATAGAGAGGACCTCACCGTTTTAGAAGTAACCATAGAAACGATGGAACCCACTATTTATCCATTTATATTTACTACTTTTTGTAGTTATTCCATTTTTTCTATCAAGCATCCAGGCAATTTATCCTTTCAAAGCAAAGGAAAATACCTAGCAAAAAATAGTGGTGGGGAAGGTTAGAGTAGCAAAAGCCATTGGAATTTTTTTTTATACATTGGAATAACTCGTTTGGTTATTAATAGACCAGTAAAGGAAAAAAGAATAACTAAAAAAAGAATTAGTTATTCATCAAAGTTTGATTTATTCAATGACTAGAATTAAACGCGGATATATAGCTCGAAGGCGTAGAACAAAACTTCGTTTATTTGCATCAAGCTTTCGAGGGGCTCATTCACGACTTACACGAACTATGACTCAACAGAGAATAAGAGCTTTAGTTTCGGCTCATCGGGATAGGGGTAAAAGAAAAAGGGATTTTCGCCGTTTATGGATCACTCGAATAAATGCCGTAATTCACGAAATGGGGGTATTCTATAGTTATAACCGATTCATACACAATTTGTACAAGAAGCAATTACTTCTTAATCGGAAAATACTTGCACAAATAGCTCTATTAAATAGGAGTTCTCTTTATACGATTTCGAATGAGATAAAAAACTAAGGGGGTTGGAAGAAATCCACTAAAATATTTGAAATAGAGTTCTAAGGAGAATGAGCTCGGGGAAGGTAGAGTAGAAATTAGTATTATAAAAAAAAGTCGTCAAAACAAAACCAGAGTATAGAGTCGCTAAAAAAAGATTTATTCTTTTTTTTTCGACGATTCTTTTCTTTTTTTCTGACAGTCACAGACGTAACAATCAATTTTTGGTTCTTGATTGGATTTTTTGAACAAAATATTAATCTCTTTTTTCATTCCTTCAGATTGGAATTGTTATTCAATTGAAGACTAAGTCTATTTTTTTCTGGTTCTAAGGATAGTAGTTCTAGGGGTCGACTCACTTCTTTCAAATTGTTTCTGATTATTAAGAAAAGGTAACAAAGATAAAATACGAGCTTGTTTTATAGCAATAGTGATTAATCGTTGTTGTTTTAAAGTTACTCTATTCACTCGTCTAGATAATATTTTTCCTTGTTCACTAATAAATCGACTAATTAAACTCATGTTTCTATAATCAATTCGATCCCCCGATTGGATCGGGGGCAAACGCCTACGAAAAGATCGCTTGGATTTAGTAAAAAGTCGCTTAGATTTATTCATAATTTTGTTATTCCTTATCTCGAAAATCCTATTTTGATCGGATCAAAATAAAAACGATTTCTATTTCTATATAGGATAGAGTTTCTATATAGAATTAAGAATATAGGATTAGATTTCTTTCTATTGATTTATTTGTTTATATATATATATATGTATTAATATATAGATAATAGAGATACTAGCATTATTCCTGTTCTTAAAATCAAAATTTACATACAAGCACTCAATTTGATCTATTTCTTGATTTCCCCGTGAATTGTATGTTTATAACAATAGGGACAGAATTTTCTCAATTCCAATCGACTAGGGGTGTTATGCCGATTCTTTTGAGTAATATATCGGGAAATTCCCGCGGATTCTTTCTTAATATCATTTCGAACACAACTGGTACATTCCAAAATAATTGTTACTCGAACATCTTTACCCTTGGCCATGAAACCTCCTTTGGATTTATGATTCACCCCAATCTTCTATTTTAATTTTAAGATCCAGAAAGAACAAGAACAAAAAAAATAGAAGCTGTTAACTAAAAAAATTCTGAAATATTTCGTTGCAATGAATATTAATTAGTAATTAAATAAAAATCAAATAATAAGCAATACAATGATTTTGTGAAAACTATATTTCAAATCTTTGTACAGTATTTTTTTTAAGTATCTCATAGGATACTCTTCCCCTAGCAACACTTTTTTTTTCTATTACTAATTTAATTGGATCCTGAACCCTCATTTTTATGACCTTTCGCCCCCCTTTTTTCTAATTTTTTTTAGAATGAATTAGAAAAAAAGGGGGGGTTAGCCCCCGATCGTTGATTGTATCTCTAAAATTTTTCAACCCTTTCTTATATTAATAACTAGAATTAAAAAAAGGGAAATGTTAATGCATCCGGAAATAAACGATTAATCTCTATTAATAAACCTGCTAACGAACCGAACCATAGAGTACTTAGTACCGGTGCTACGGAAAGATATGTTTTTAGATCTCGCATTTGAAATCCTCCTTCTTTCTTCTTTATTGTATTACATTATATATAGTAATATATATAACTACAGATGTACATGTAGTTAAGAAGTTCTTGTATTTGTATACGTAACTTCTGCCCCCTACTTTCAAAATTAGAATTGAAATATTGTCTACTAGACCGATCTTATAGATTCCATTTTCAAATGGAAACGCCTATCTATTTATGTAAAATTGAAAGAATTTTCATAAAACAAAGTCATTTTTTTAATTAGATTTTTGTTATCTGATATGAGAAAAAAAGAAGAAATGAATTTGATATACAAAAAAAAG